CTTGTACCCTTGAATCCACAAGTACCGGCAGAGGACCAAGAAACCACTCGACCCCGTACATCTGTAACAGTCACAATAGTATTATTGAAACTTGCTTGAACATGAATAACCCCCTTTGGTATTCTCCGTGTATTTTTACGTAAACCAATACGTCCATTCTTACGCGAACCAATTCTCGGTATAGCTTTTGCCATATTTTTTCATCTCATAAATATGAGTCAGAGATATATGGATATATCCATTTCGTGTCAAAAAAGATCCCCCCTTTTTTACTTTTACATCAGGTGTTTTAACAAGTCTGATTATCCTTGTCTTTGTTTATGTCTTGGGTTGGAACAAATTACTATAATCCGTCCCCGCCTACGGATTAGTCGACATTTTTCACAAATTTTACGAACAGAAGCTCTTATTTTCATATTTGGCATTCCTCATTTTAATTCTGAATCTACTTTTTGGAAGAAAATAGGTTTCTTGAAATTTTTCATCTCGAATCATATTCCCACGAAAGAAATGTTGAAGTTGATAAAAACACCTAATCTTTCGAATCCTTATTGCGAAGTCGATAAATTATACGTCCTCTGGTTGAATCATAACGACTTACTTCAATTTTTACTCTATCGCCTGGTAGTATCCGTATAAAACTACGTCGGATCTTTCCTGAAACATAACCTAGAATTATATCTTGATTATCTAAGCGAATCCGGAACATACCGTTGGGAAGGGATTCAGTAATTAAACCTTCATGAATCCATTTTTGTTCTTTCATTCCAGGTAAAGCCTCCTTGAAGTATCAACTGATGGAGTAGGAACGATATTAGACAACCCGCCCCTTTTCTTTTTGTTTTCACAAATAAGAAGTTTCGGACCCAATTCGTATATTAGAAGGATTACCATATATAACACAAAACTTCTCCACCAATTCGTTCTAGTCGAGCCTCTCGGTCTGTCATTATACCTCGAGAAGTAGAAATAATTACAATTCCCATCCCACCTAAAATTCTAGGAATTCGTTGGTAATTCGAATAGATTCGTAGACCAGGCCGACTGATTCGTTTTAAATTTAAAAAATTTCTATAAGGCCTTTTCCTATTCCTTCTATGCCGTAGGGTTAAAACCAAAAAAGATTTTTTGGTTTCTTGATGTTTTCTCACGTTTTCGATAAAACCTTCTCGTAAAAGTATTTTAACAATATTTTCAGTGATATTAGTAGATGCTATTCGAACCACCCTTTTTCTATCCATATCAGCGTTTCGTATAGAGGTTATTATGTCAGCAATAGTATCCCTACCCATGGTGAATTAAAATTCTTGGTGCTCCCCAATTTTGATATAATCAACATGTTTTTCTTGTTTTTTACTTATTTGTTTATGAATTTAAATTAAAGGCATATGCATGAGACACAATCTACTATAAATTCTTAATCTCTTTCTTTCAAATACCTTACTATAACATAACCATATGATGGTCTTATCTTATTTTAAAAGACCTTACAATACCTCCGGAGCTAATGAAACTATTTTAGTAAAATTTAACTGTCTCAATTCCCGGGCAATTGCACCAAAAACTCGAGTTCCTTTGGGGTTTCCTTCTTGGTCAATGACAACCGCAGCATTGTCATCATATCGTATTATCATACCGTTATCACGTTTGAGTTCTTTACAAGTACGTACAATTACAGCTCTGACCACCTCTGATCTTGCTAGGGGCATATTTGGCACTGCTTCTTTGATCACAGCAACAATAACGTCACCGATATGAGCATATCGACGATTGCTAGCTCCTATGATTCGAATACACATCAATTCTCGAGCCCCGCTGTTATCCGCTACATTCAAAAGAGTCTGAGGTTGAATCATATCAGTTTTTTAGAATATATTCTTTCAATGCAAAGCAAAGAGTGAAGAAAAAAAAAGAAATATTGTTTGTCCAAAGAAAGAAACCGGCACCCGTGGTTGTTTTTTTATCCCCAAGACCTTTTTCTTTTGATTCTTTTTATCCCGAAATAATAAATTGAGTTCGTATAGGCATTTTGGACGATGCTATTGAAATCGCCCTTCTGGCTATATTTTCTGTTACTCCACCCATTTCATAAAGTATTCGACCTGGTTTAACAACAGCTACCCAATATTCAGGGGATCCTTTCCCCGAACCCATACGTGTTTCTGCGGGTCTTACTGTAACCGGTTTGTCTGGAAATATACGTACCCATATTTTTCCACCGCGGCGTGCATTTCGTGTCATTGCTCGTCGACCTGCTTCTATTTGTCTAGATGTGATCCAAGCAGGTTCAAGTGCCTGAAGAGCATATTTACCGAAAGAAATATGATTACCTCGATAAGATATTCCCTTCATTCTTCCTCTATGTTGTTTACGAAATCTGGTTCTTTTGGGGTTATAGTTGATGGTTGGTTCTGAATTCCATCTCTACTACAGAACTGGACATGAGAGTTTCTTCTCATCCAGCTCCTCGCGAATAATAAAATTTTCAAATTGTCTATTATTCATTTGTATATCTTGTTTTTTTAGCTAACTAAACATATTAATATTTCTATTTTAAATTTTTAAATATCGTATTTTTTTATGTTATAACGAATCTTTTTTTTGTTTTGCTTTTTATCCTATTGTATTGACCAAAAATTATCAATTCAAGAAAATAAAGTTTTCACGGGCGAATATTTACTCTTTTCGGTGCTATTTCAGTTGTAGGGTTAACTCATGACTTTTCTTTTCCCAATAAATGAAGGAATTAGTCTCTGGTTTGTTTCGCCATCCCGATCGATGAGTCTGTTGTCAATAGATTTGGATTCACAGGTTCCATCGTTCCCATCGCTTCTTACTTAATGGTTAGGTCTGATTTCTACAATGGAGCTCATAATGAAATTTTTTGTTAAGCCAATTTTCTTAATCTTTATTAGCTCGAAGCTCTTATTTTTTTTTGTTCTATGAACAGATTCATTTTCTTTTTTATGAATCCATATTGATTAATGCTTTATTACACTGCTTTTTTATGAGATGACTCATAAACCTTACATATTGGATGGAATTTTATATCGCTGGTTTTGTTTGTTTCTCCCCTTCTTTCACCCTTCCATTTATCCACATCTTTCTTCTTCGCTTCACAACTTAGAATCAGATTTATTTTTCTTTTGTTTATGCAAAAAAGATTTCAGTTGCTACAGTGATATGACCGATATATCATATCTTGACTGGTTCTTTGGATCCAGATAATGTGAAGTGATGAGTTGGTTATTAGTTCTATAGTTATTTGTTTATACAAAGAGGCTGGTCTTTTTTTTTTCTTTAACCCTAACCCTAAAAAACCAACGAGTCGCACACTAAGCATAGCAATTATTTTCAAAGGGTCGATCTAATTTTTATTCAACCTTATAGAATTAGAATTGTTCATTTTGGTTTTATTTTGATTGAACAGAAAAAGGGAACGAATTTCTATTTTTTTGTTCCATCGCTGGATCGACGGGAAAGACAAGTAAAGGTTTATTATTACCCGTCTATAAATATCCAAATTTTTATGCCTAAAACCCCATAGATAGTTCGAACTGTATAAGAACAATAATCAATTTTAGCTCGAATGGTTTGGAGGGGAACCCTGCCCTCTCTGATCCATTCGACACGCGCAATTTCTTTTCCGTCGATACGCCCTGAAATTTGTACTTGAATTCCTTTTGTATCTGCTTGTTCAGTTAATTCAATAGCCTTTTTCATTGCTTTTCGAAAAGAAACTCTATTCTTTAATTGGCCGGCTATAAATTCTGCAAGAATATTAGGGCTTCCGTAGGGTTTTGCAATTCTTGTGATAGTAATGTTAAGTTTTCGGTTGACACAATTAAATTCTTTTTGTAGATTCATCTGCAATTCTTCGATTCCTCGTGGTCGATTTTCTATTAATAACTTTGGGAATCCCATATAGATAATGACCTGGATCAGATCGATTCGTTTTTGAATCTCTATACGTGCAACTCCCTCGACGCCAGAGGAAATTTTCATATTTTTTTGTACATAATTCTTAATAAAATCTCTTATTTTTTGATCTTCTTGTAGACCTTCGGAATAATTTTTTGGTTGTGTAAACCAAATGGAATGATGACTTTGGGTTGTACCAAGTCTGAAACCGAGTGGATTTATTTTTTGTCCCATACCCCCCCATTACTATACATATCATGATATGCCATAGCTGTATACTT